ATCTCTTCCGAGACCGGGACCTTTTATCATGACCTCTGCTCGTTGCATACCTTGATCAACTACTGTACGAATAGCGTTTCCAGCTGCGGTTTGAGCAGCAAAAGGTGTCCCTCTTCTTGTACCCCGAAATCCACAAGTACCGGCAGAAGACCAAGAAACCACCCGACCTCTTACATCTGTAACAGTCACAATGGTATTATTGAAACTTGCTTGAACATGAATAACTCCTTTTGGTATTCTACGTGTATTCTTACGTGAACCAATACGTCCATTCCTACGCGAACCGATTCTTGGTATAGTTTTTGCCATATTTTAGCATCTCATAAATATGAGTCATATAGATATATGGATATATCCATTTCTTGTCAAAACAGATCCTTTTTTTTATTTGTAGATCAGGTCTTTTAGAGAGTCTTTTTTAGACTATCCTTGTCTTTGTTTATGTCTCGGGTTGGAACAAATTACTATAATTCGTCCCCGCCTACGAATTAGTCGACATTTTTCACAAATTTTACGAACCGAAGCTCTTATTTTCATATTTTTCATACCTTAACTTAAACTTTGAATCGACTTCTTGGAAGAAAATAAGTTTCTTGAAATTTTGAATTTCGAATCGTATTCCATTCCCATGGAAAGGAATGTTAAAGTTAAAAAATAATCTAATCATTCTAATCTTTGTTGAAGAGTCGCTAAATGATGCGCCCTCTGCTTGAATCATAACGACTGACTTAAATTTTGACTCTATTTCCTGGCAGTATCCGTATAAAACTACGTCCGATCTTTCCTGAAATATAACCTAAAATAAGACCCTCATTATCGAAATGAACCCGGAACATACCATTGGGAAGCGATTCCGTAATTAAACCCTCATGAATCCATTTTTTTTTTCATTCCGGGTAAAGGTAAAACCTCCTTAAAGTATTAACTAATCTAATGTAGGAGGAATAAGATTATACACTCCGCATTTTTTTTTCGTTTTTTTTTCCCAACAAATAGGAAGTTTCAGATCCAATGTGGATATAAGACGGATTACCATATATAACACAAAATTTCTCCGCCTATTCTTTTTAGTCGAGCTTCTCGGTCTGTCATTATACCTTGCGAAGTGGAAAGAATTACAATTCCCATTCCGCCTAAAATTCTAGGAATTCCTTGATAGTTAGAATAGATTCGTAAACCGGGTCGGCTGATCCGTTTTAAATTTAAAAGATTTCTATAGGGCCCTTTTCTATTTCGTCTATGTCGCAGAGTTGAAACCAAAAAATATTTGTCGCTTTCTCGGTGTTTCCTCACATTTTCGATAAAACCTTCTCGTAAAAGTATTTTAACAATGCTTTCGGTAATATTAGCAGATACTATTCGAAGGACTCTTTTTCTATCCATATCAGCATTGCGTATAGAGGTTAGTATGTCAGCAATAGTGTCCCTACTCATAATGGAGTAAAATTTTTGTTGTCCTAAAATTTTGATATAATCAACATGTTTTTTTCTTTTTTTTTTTACTTATTTTATTTGTTTATGAATAAAAATTATATTATTAAATTAAAGGTATATGCGTAAAACACAATCTACTAAATTAATTTGAATCTATTTCTTTACAATATCCTACTATAACTATATCATAGTCTCATCTTCTATTTTAAGACTATTATAATACCTCGGGTGCCAATGAAACTATTTTAGTGAAATTTAAATATCTCAATTCCCGGGCGATCGCACCAAAAACGCGAGTTCCTTTAGGATTTCCTTCTTGATCAATGACAACTGCGGCGTTGTCATCATATCGTATTAGCATACCGTTGTCACGTTTCAGTTCTTTACAGGTACGTACAATTACAGCTCTCACCACTTCGGATTTTTCTAGGGGCATATTTGGTACTGCTTCTTTAATCACAGCAACAATAACGTCACCAATATAAGCATATCGACGATTACTAGCTCCTATGATTCGAATACACATCAATTCTCGAGCCCCGCTGTTATCTGCTACATTCAAATGTGTCTGGGGTTGAATCATTTTTTTATTTGTTTTTTCAATGCAAAAGGCGAAGAAAAAGAAAGAAATATTCTTTGTCAAAAAAAAAGAAACCTTCCATTTTTCATTCCCAGGCTCTATTTTTTTTGGTTCTACATTCTTATCCCAAAATAATAAATTGAGTTTTGATAGGCATTTTGGACGCTGCTATTGAAATTGCTTTTCTGGCTATATTTTCTGCGACTCCGCCCATTTCATAAAGTATTCGACCGGGTTTAACAACAGCTACCCAATATTCAGGAGATCCCTTACCCGAACCCATACGTGTTTCTGTAGGTCTTACTGTAACTGGTTTGTCGGGAAATATACGTACCCATATTTTTCCACCACGACGTGCATTTCGTGTCATTGCTCGGCGCCCTGCTTCTATTTGTCTAGATGTGATCCAAGCGGGTTCAAGCGCTTGAAGAGCATATTTACCGAAACTAATATGATTACCTCGATAAGACATTCCCTTCATTCGTCCTCTATGGTGTTTACGGAATCTGGTTCTTTTGGGGTTATAGTTGATGGTTGTTTCTGAATTCCACCTCTACTACAGAACCGGACGTGAGAGTTTCGTCTCATCCAGCTCCTCGCGAATAAAAGGATTTTAAAAATGAAATTTGAATTAAAATAGATTTAGATAAAATTGCGGGATTCTTTGAGATTTCATCTAATCTATTAGTCATTTGTATACCTTAATTTAGGTATTTTGGATATCTAACTAAACCTATTAAACCTCTATTTCTATTTATTTTTATCAAAATAAAATATATATATATTTCATTTTATCGTATCGGATTGTCCCAAATCCAAAATTTAGCAATCCAAAAAATAACGTTTTCGCGGGCGAATATTTACTCTAATATCTATTTTAGTTGTAAGGTTAGTTGATTACGTCTCAGATCAGAATAGATGATTTATTTCTCGGTTACGTTCGCCATCCCGACCAATGAATTGTTAGGCTTTGGTTTCAATAAAATCTTCTGTTCTGCATTCATGGGTTCCATCGTTCCCATTGCTTCTTTTTTAATGGTTAGGTCTTAATTCTACAACGGAGCTCTTAATTCAATTTGTTCTTGAGTCAATTTTCTCAGTCTTTATTGGCTCAGGGCTCTTGGTTTTTTGTTCTATAATCTATCATTTAATTATATATGAATCAGTATTGATGCTTTATTACATTGCCTTTTATGAGATGACTCATAGACCTTACATATTGGAATTCTATATCATCGATATTCTTTATTCTTTCTTTCTCTCACCTCTCTATCTACATCTTTTTTCTATATTCTGGTTCACAACTTAGAATCAGATTTTTTCTTTTTTTAGTTTATGAAAAACAGATTTCAGTTGCTACAATGATATGAACAATCTATCATATCTTGACTGGTTTGTTGGATCTAGATAATGCGAAGTAATGAGCTGTTTTTTAGTTCTATAGTTATTAGTTTATATTAGGGCGTCTTTTTTATCTTATCCTTAAAAAAACCAACGAGTCACACACTAAGCATAGCAATTATATCAAAAATGCAATCGAATTTTTATTTAACCCTATAAAATTTAAAAATTATGGAATTAAGAGCTCGTTTTTTTATCTTTAATCAAAAAAATGACTGAGTTTCTTATTTTTTTTTTTTTTATTTTTGAGATAAAAAAAGTAAAGGAAAGTTTTTTTATCCCTCATCTAGAAATATCCAAATTTTGATACCTAATACGCCATAGATAGTTCGAACTGTATAGGCACAATAATCAATTTTAGCTCGAATGGTTTGTAGGGGAACTCTACCTTCTCTGATCCATTCGACACGTGCAATCTCTTTTCCATCAATGCGTCCTGCAATTTGTACTTGAATTCCTTTTATATCTGCTTGTTCGGTTAATTCAATAGCCTTTTTCATTGCTTTGCGAAAAGAAACTCTATTTTTTAATTGTCCGGCTATAAACTCCGCAAGAATATTAGGATTCCCATAAGGCTTTGCAATTCTTGTGATAGCAATATTGAGTTTTCGGTTTATACAGTTAAACTCTTTTTCTAGATTCGTCTGTAATTCTTCGATTCCTCGCGGTCGATTTTCGATTAATAATTTAGGAGATCCCATATAGATTATGACCTGGATCAGATCGATTCTTTTTTGAATCTCTATACGTGCAATTCCCTCAATGCCAGAGGATATTCTCAGATTCTTTTGTACATAATTTTTGATACAATCTCTTATTTTTTTATCTTCTTCTAACCCTTCAGAATAGTTTTTTGGTTGTGCAAACCAAATGGAATAATGACTTTGCGTTGTACCAAGTCGGAAACCAAGTGGATTTATTTTTTGTCCCATAATCCCCCGCTACTATACACATTCGCATCTATCATATGGGTATACCTTTTTTTCCATCTAGGTTTTTTTATTTTTAATAAGTAACTAGGTTTTTGTAATGAGTAACTGGGTTTTTTTAATGATGCAAGATAGTCTTTATGTATATATGGATCTATTAAATATTCGCCTTCATATAAAGATATGTCTTGCACTTCAATAAATATATGACAAGTAGGTCTTTTTATCGGATAACTACGTCCTCGAGCTCGAGGTTTTAATTTCTTAACGGTAGTTCCTTCGTTGACTTGGGCTGCACAAATTATTAAATTGGTTTCGTCGGAACCCATGTTATCACTAGCATTTGCTGCTGCAGAATAAACCAATTTAAAAATAGAATAAGATGCTCGATAGGGCATCAGTTCGAGTATCATAAGTGTTTCCTCATAGGAACGTCCACGAATTTGATCAATAACTCTTCGCGCTTTATGGGCCGACATAGGTATATGGTAACCTAAAGCGTATATTCTGGTTCTGTTCCTTTTTATCCTTATCATAAGATTCACCTCCTAATTTTTTATTAACGACGAGATCGATTATCACCTTTCGCGTGCCCTCGAAAGTTTAAAGTAGGTGCAAATTCCCCCAATTTGTGACCTACCATACGGTCTGTTATA